TACTAATTACTTATCGGAAAAATTAATATCTGTAATGTAAAAAGAGAAGGAGTTTTTTATGATCAAAAATTCAGGTATTTCTTTTAGTTATCAAAAAAAAAAAAATAATATTGGAGGTTCTGTTGAATTTCAAGTATTAAGTTTTACCAATAAGATACGAAAACTAACTTTACATTTGAAATTGCACAAAAAAGACTTTTCATCTCATAGAGGTTTGCGGAAAATTTTGGGAAAACGTCAACGACTATTGAGCTATTTGTCAAAAAAAAAAAATAACTAAATAAATATAAATCCTAGACTAAAAACTCGCTAACTTAAAATAATCTTCAATAAATCTATTTTTAAATAAAATATGATTTGTAATAATTTATTTAAATTTTATTTCAAATTAAGCAAAAAAATTATAATTACTCATCTAAAATAAAAAATATAAAAATTAATGCTGTTACTCGGACTCGAACCGAGATTTTTTAATATTGCTGTCTAAAAGCAACATGTCTACCAATTTCATCATAACAGCATTAATTTACCAATTTTATCATAATGATATTAATAAATAATATAAATTAATATCATTATAATAATGCCATTAATTGGAACGTGGTATATAAAAAAATAAAATATGAAATTAGATAGGAAAAAATAGGAATTTTTGAAAATTATCTAAAAAATTTCAATCGTGGATACAGATATACCCTTAACATACTGAAACGACTACCATTATTTGTATCAAACCAATAACGATTCATACAAGCTAAATCTTCTAATCGATAATTAGGCCAAAGAAAAAGCTTTAATTTAATTAATTTATTTTTTTCTATATTAATAAGCTTTTTTTCATTAGAAACTTTGGTGCTACTTTTTGTCTTATTTTCGTTCCAAACTACTATCTTTCTAGCTATATAATTTCTATTTTTAGAATTCAAACAAATTAGAATTCTAAATTTTCTACGACGTTTAAATGAGAAAATATTTTCAAGAACAATAAAATTTAAAAAATTTTTATCTCGATTTTCTGTTATTATTTGGTGGGTTGAAATAGCTCTTTCTAATTTTTTTTTTAAAATATTTCTTTGTTCTTGATATTTTTTATTAGTTTGATGTTTACTCTTATGAATCGACGAAATGCTTATGGTTTGATACATAATAAACTGTCCATCTTGTTTTCCCGACAGACGAATTGGTTCGATTATTAATATTCCCTTTTTAATAAATTCAGTAAGAGTTAAATTCTGCCGAATAAATATTATATCCAAAGAAATATTTTTCTTTCTAATTGAGGATATAGTAAGTTTTCTTGGATCTCTGAGTCTAAGCAGGAGACAGTATACCTTGATATTATTGATCATTCTTTGATTTATATTTAAAGTATCGCTATATCTCAATTGAAAAGGCAAATAGCGTTTTAGGAAGAAATCGAGTTCTGTTTCTGTCTTGGTGTTGTATTGTTTTTTCTTTTTCGTGTCTGACTTTACATAATTTTCTTCAATATCTTTTTGTTGTAAGAGAACTTCTCCTTGACTTGTGGGTTCGTTTTCGTTTTTATTTGTTTTCAATGCTATAAAAAAATTTCCTTTTTCGTTGATCTTTTTACTACTATTTTTTTTTTTTATATTCAAATTAAAAAAAAGTAATTTACTTGGTATACACCAAGGTTTCATTTTATATGTATTAGATAGTAATAAAAATTCGGAGAAGAAACAAGATTCCAAATTTGATATAGGATGGTTTAACATTTTTTCATTAAGTTCCATCCAATCAAAAAAAATTTTTGTAGAATTTTTTTTATTTTTTGCTGGAATTTTAAGATTAAGAAAAGAAAGATTTTTTTTATAAATATTTTGCGAATTTTTAATCATAATTTGCATATTTTGATCCCTATTGGTATCAATAATGATACAGGGCTTCATGTCGACTCTTTGTCTAAGATAAAAATTTATAATTTTACAATTCAAATATTTTCTAACAGTCCCTTTTGCCATATAAACATTTTCTAGATTAGTATTTTTATTTAAATAATTTGTTTTTGTTAAAGGGATGTTTCTAAGCATATTTAAAAGGATCTCTTTAGATGTGTAAAAAATATTTTGTTTCTTATTTTCTCGAAACAGAGATATATAAAACTTTTTTTTATCATAATAAATAAATTTATATGATATTTTATCATATCTATAATCTTTTTTAAAATTTTCTTTTTTTTTTTTTAAATTCAATTTTTGGTCTTTTAAATGCCCTTTTTTAAAAATTTCTTTGTTAGGACATTGACGAACTGTATTTCGCCATTTTTCTGGTATTAATTTAGACCAGTTTATCTGAGATAAATTGTATTGATAATGTCCCCTTAACCAATTTTTCCATTGCTTCATTTCAGAATTTGGAAGTTGATTTTCCCCTAATTTTGAATAAGCTACCCCCCGCTTTTCAAAAGAATCCTTTATTTGGGGTTTCATAAATATGTCTTGATAGTGAATAAGAGATCTTAATTTATCCAAATTAAGAACGTTATTTTGGGCTAATTTGAAAAAAACATATGCTTGTGATATGTAGGATAAATCATAACAAGTATATGAATTTTTTTTTCTATTACTAATAAAATCAAGTGACTTTGAAATAAACGTAATTAAATTTTTATTTTTTATTACTTCTTTTTTTTTTTCATTATTGTAAATATATTTTTTAATTTTAATAATTTTTTTTCTTAATTTTAAAAATTCTGTATTAATTTTTGGAATATTAATGCTATATAAAATGATATTCGCGTATATTCTTTCAATAAACAATTTTAAAAAAGGAGATAATTTACAAATGATTCGATCATTTCGTCTTTTTAATATTTTACATTTTTCAAATTTATTTTTATAATTTGTTTTGTGAACACTAATAAATAGGTTTCTTTTTTTTTTTAATGAATAATTTATCGAAGGGGAAATTTTACTAAATGAGTCGTTAATTATCTGATTACTTAGTTGGGAAGCCTTAAATTTTTTTGATTCACTTTTTCTTAATTGAAAAAATCTAATTGGACTAACGTTAAAAAATTCTTGTAGTTTTTTTGTTAGCAAAATAAAACTTTTTATAACCCAAATTTTTGTTTTGTTTGAAAGTTTTATAGCTCTAAAATACTTCTTTTTAAAATGTTTTTTAAATTCTGAAAAAAGAGGTTTAAAAAAAGAAAGTCGTTTTCTGGGCGAACCAAAAGGAATTTCGGTTTCCTTTCCCCAAACTGTTAAAAAAGAAAAAGATTCTTTTTTATTTTTCATTATATTTTGATGATGGGATTTTGATTTCGATTTATTCCAAGGTTGCAACCAGAAAGGAAATAAAATTTTTATCTGTATACCTTCTGTAAACCAATTTTTTGGAAATTCTGTTTCGGATAATGGAACACCATTATAAGTACATTTAACATGCAACTCTTTATTCCATTCCTGGAAATCCTCAGACCATTCAGGAAGTTGAAATAGGAGTATACGTCCAATATTTTTAGCAATTATGAATGAAGGTACTATAATATTTTTTCTAAAAAAAGATTGAGTTAGTAACATGCAACCTCGTATTCCTTGTCCAAGTGGAATAGTATCCCAGGCTTCTGCTATCATTATTCGTGCGCTTTCACTTAGTTTTTTCTTTGCTTTTTTTTCATTTATTTTTTTTTGCTTCTTTGGAGACTTAAAAACTTCTCTATCCACCCACCTATTTAGTTTTATTATATCAAAAAAATAAAAAATAAGGTTTTTTTTTATTCTGTCCAAAAAAAGAGGAGAATGTGCATTTGCTTGAACTAATTCTAAAATTACTATTTTACGCCTTTGAGATCGCATAGAACCTTTTATTATACCTCGTCGAAAGTCGGATTTTTTTGAATAATGTATTAAAGACACTTCTTCTGTCTCTGTGTTTGTTTGATCATATATATTAGTATCTCTATGAGGATCTAGATTACTATCTTTATTAGAATCAATAATAGGATCCATATTCTCTTTCTTAGTAGTAAAAATTACTACACCTTTGCCTTTTCTTGAACGAATTTCATGATCTAAGGTTCCATAATATTCTTTTGATTCTTGTTCTAATTCAGTTATTAATTTGTATGACCATATAAGAATTTTTTTTTTTATTTCTTTTCTTTTAGTATATTTTATGATAAATTTTTGATCGTTAACATCCGTTGCAATTTGAGTTAAAAAATATTTTACAAATTTTGTTCCAACCCTTCCGTCTGAAAAAAAAAAAAAAACTTTACCATTAAAATCAGTGGGTCCTAATTCTATAATAATTCTATTGATGAAAGTTAAAAAATCAATAAATTCCGTTGATTTTAGTTTTTTTTCTCTTTTATTTTTTTTCTGTTCAAACTTTTGATAATAAGTATCCGAAATCGAAATAAGGATACCATAAATTCGATTTATACAAAATTTTTCTAGGGAATTTTCTATAAAACTTTTTTTTATAATTTTGGATATTGTTTTACGAGCTGATCGATTCAGTAAAGGATCATATATTTTTGATAAGTATTCTTTTGTATAATCGTCATTACATATCCTAGTTCTTGTTTCGAGTATATTCAAAGAAATAGATTCTTTGTCTAGAGCTTCAATTCGATTTTTAAACGTGTTAGTTAAACTTTTACTTTTTTGATTGTTAGTATAAAACCAAGGGTTGTATATTTTCTTTTTATTAGGGTAACCTTTTTTGAATGTAAATATGGATATCTTTCTTTTTATCATTTCAAAAAAAATGGATAAACTGGGTATATATGTAAAAGATATTCTTTCTTTTCCATCACTTTGACATATGTCAAAAAAATATTGTGAAATTTCATTTCTGACAGTCCCTTCAAGGCGATTATTTTTTATGTATCGAAATGGTTGATTCCATCGATTCGAATCGAAAATAAGATTCAAAATCGGGTTTACTTTAACAAAATGTGTATAATTTTTCTTATTTTCGGAAGCTCTTTCCACCCTTTGTTCTGTTTTGGGGGTTTCTTTCAGTTTTTT